CGGATGATTATAATTTTTTTCTATTTAATTATATAGAATACTAAACTCGGAGATATAATCTCAAATCACAGATTTGTACAAAATCTATTTTTTCATTGAACTGCTACAAGATCAACAATTCCATAAGCTTGGGCTTCTGTTGCTGACATAAAAACGTCTCTTTCCATGTCTTCAGATACAACCCACAATGGTTTGCCCGTCCTTTGTACATAAACCCTTGTGAGGGTTTCGCGTAGTTTCAACAATTCTTCCGCTTCCAGGATAAATTCTCCCGTTTGCGCCTCATAAAAAGAACTAGCAGGTTGATGGATCATTACCCTGATGATAGGAGGTTTCTCTATCTGGTGTGATGAAACGAACATAAAAGAAAGATACAGATTAATAAAAAAAAAAGCGAGAATTAAACAACCGTACGGGCATCATCTTTTTTGCATACGGCTCTACAATCAAATTGACTTTTACTAGGACGATAAAAATAGGATCTACCCGCCCCCAGATGGGTCAAATGATCAAATTGCCACCCTTCTTTTTGGAGTAGTTCAAAAATACTATGATGGCTCTGTTGCTTTCTAATTAAACAATTTATTTTTTTTTCTTTAATTGAGCAATCCCAAAGTTTCTTTTTGATCCAAGAAAAATATTGTTTTTTCCCACTCGTTTTTATAATCTAAATAACTTGGGGGTGAAAACAAAAAAGTTTGTGACGCTGAACTGGACTCCCGATAGATAAAATAAAATCGGAAATACTTTTTAGCTCATACTACTCTCTCGATACATAATCCCATCTTTGGAAAAACACCAATAAAAAAATTTATATCGAACTCGAAGTGCCATGCTATTATTACTTCATATTCATATGGCGAAGGCATAGTTTTATTTTTTTTCTGAAATAAAAAACTTCATTGGCGCCAAGCGTGAGGGAATGCTAGACGTTTGGTAATTTCTCCCCCAACTAGTATAAAAGATCCCATTGACGCGGCTAATCCCATGCATATTGTATGGACCTCTGGTCGCACAAATTGCATAGTATCATAAATAGCTACTCCAGGTATTACCCATCCGCCAGGAGAGTTTATAAATAAATAAAGAGCTTTGGTATCATCCTCAATACTGAGGTATACCATAAGACCAATAAGTTGATTAGAGATCTCGCTATCAACTTCTTGGCCTAAAAAAAGTAATCTTTCTCGATAAAGTCGGTTGATTAGGGTAAAATTGTATCCCTTAGGAACCGTACATGCACCTTTTGATGCATACGGTTCAAAAAAAGAATCAATGTATAGATTCCAGCCCTTTTTCTTTTTTTTTTTATTGCTTTTTCTAGCAGTTTTTTTCCAACTTGGAAAAAAAGAGCTTTTTCTTCGATTTTTCAATAAAGAATAATTTTGGATTTCTTTTCTTTCTTCCTTATAATATAAAAAAAAGTCAATAAACTTATTGAAGTCACTTCTCATTGATGTATTTTTTCATCGAGATTCAATTACAATCTCGATGGGATTTTCTTGTTCCTGAGTGGGTCTCTTTTATCTTTTTAGGTTTATGCTCTACTCCGGATAAAGATCTGCCCTAGTTTGATTTGCGCATATAGAACAAATTTTCTTAATTACCATTTCTTTTTTTTTTTTTTATGACTTTACAAATAACAACCAGTAATCATTTACGATACACGTAGTAATATAGATATATTAACTATTGGGTTTTTTGTAAACGGAGCCTGGATACTTCATTTTTTTAATCCAACCAAAGCCAACCATAAATTCTGCTAATTGATAATAGTACTGTGAATCTCCTAAAACAATGGATTTCACGCTCCAATTTTTTGATGATTCATGGGGTGAAAGAGAGGATATCTCAATCGGGCGAGAGAACGGGGAAATCCCATATGACCCAATATATCTTACAAGTCGCACTATACGTCAACCCAAGATGCATCTTCCTCTCCAGGACTTCGGAAAGGTACTTTTGGAACACCAATAGGCATGAATTGAAAGAAAAAAGACCTAAATACTCTATTTCACTTTGATGTGGAAACGTAACAATATGGTTTTATTGTCTTTATTTTATCCATACATTATAAAAATTCAGAAAAAAAAAAGACAAAATAAATCAAGGACATTTTTTATGAATAGGTCCTTCTAATGATAAATATGGATGGCGACATTTACTCATGGAATATGGTATCAACCTCCCATTGCATATTGGTACTTATCCAGTATAGAATAAATCGGCTTCTCTTTGTTCCTACGAACACAATTTTTCCATTATTACGAACAGAATAGAATAAATATTAACCTAACCCCTTGTTAGGAACTAATCCACTGAACAAGAGAGGTCCATAAGATGACCATAGTAGATTCCAATGTAATAAAGTTAGGTAGTGTCTATTTTTCTTTTCTAAAGGGGTATTTTCCATGGGTTTGCCTTGGTATCGTGTTCATACCGTTGTATTGAATGATCCCGGCCGTTTGCTTTCCGTTCATATAATGCATACAGCTTTGGT